TAAAGTTCTTCTGTTAAGCCTCGATCCATGAACCCACAAAATCCTTCAAATTGTATCTGATTCAACCCAGGTATTGTAGACATTTCCCCATTTTCATCCCCGAGCATTTTGAATTTCCCATTTATCAAAAAAATCTCATTCTTTTCTCATTCTTCATCGAATCATATGAATCGATCTAATAATGATGGAATTGAATTTCTATTCTGTTTACTGAATCACATGAAATTTTATCCAACTCCATATACCATATAATATATATGGAATGTATGAAATATGAAATGCGTATGAACTGAAGAAGAAAGATTATACTCAAATTTGAATTTATATTTATAACAAACAGATACAAACGGAAAAGAATTGATAAATGCCATTTAGCCTTATGGAGTTTTGTATAGAATATCAAAAAAAAAATAATTCAATTTCTACCATTATTATGATATTACATATTCCAATCCGATTGAATACCAGAAAAATGAAATGAATTCCTGATTGGATCTGTTCGTTGAGATAAAGACAAAATAATCATAAAATATATAGAGAGAGTTGATTTTTCTAGCACTTAAATTTTTCATAGATTCTATTGTTCAAAAAATGATTCGCAGAGAAGAGAGATGTTTTTACCCACTTTTTAGCTTTTTAGTAGAATATTTAGAATATGATTGAAGTGCGTACGAAAAGAGGGCTTGTATTTATTAAACATGTGCAGATAGAGTATATATATATGATATGTCTTTCTCCCCTTTTCTTTTTATTCCATTATAGCTCTCTAGTGGAGACAACACATGGCGTGCTCTATCACAAATTCTATTTTTTCTTTAATCTATTCAATTAAAAATTGAAACACGATAATTTCTTGCTGATTCCCTATGGACATCATATCTAGATAAAATACCCCATTAGATAACTATAGCTGTGTAACAACTTATGTTCTGGGGTTTACATATACTCATAATTGCTGTTATATTATAATTGAAATTAAGAAAGTTTTTTTTATTGAAAAAAAAAATCAATACGGATTAGTTATGTATCCATTTTGATTTTCTTATATCATTAGAGAAAGACAAGTGAAGAAGAATCGTCCATAAATTTGCAGTCAATAGTTAAAGGTTCCAATTTGTCCTGAATTTTGACTTTTGTAACTGAGAATCCACATTTTCTTTTTCAATAGAAAAGAAAAAAGAAAGGGAAAGTTTTTAGATATTGTGTGTCTTGAGATACTATAACCAATCGAAGGTACGGATCCAATCTAAAAATAAGAGGAATTTCTTTTAGGCAAGGGATTAACGAAAAAAAGGAATTCAACACGGAAAGTACAATAATAAAAAAAAGGGGGGGGACTCTCATTTTTTTGTTTGGAGCCTTTTCTTTTGGCGACATGGCCGAGCGGTAAGGCGGGGGACTGCAAATCCCTTATTCCCCAGTTCAAATCCGGGTGTCGCCTGATCAACAAAAAACTCGAAATCCTCTATTCTGTTTTGCTGATATAACTCGACAAATTTTCTCCAGCAAAAACAAGTGTAAGAAAAGGACTCTTGATACTTTCTTGATTCTAAACTTCCGGAGGTTTTGTTTTGTAAAGTGTTGTAAATCCTTACGTTTAGGATTCAAGGAAAAACTAGAGTAGTGGAAGGGAATCAGTAAATCTTGATATGGTAGACACTCCACTACTAATGGAGTGTCTACTAGCGGAGTCCTGAATTAGATTGGATAGCGGGAGTGTCTAATTACCTAATTAATGGTTGTAGAAGGGTTGGAAGATACTTTGTATACAGACTGATGAAAGTCTCTGAGTGTTCAGGCATCGAATCAATATTAGATTGGATGGATAATTGGTTTTTACTTAACTTAATGAGGGACAACAAAAGAAAGAATAAGTCTTATTATTGCTACATGTTAGTAACATTCTTTTGAGACTTCCAAAAGTGTTACTGCGTATTTTGCTTATGCTTAATGGTTCTCGATTTTACTAGAAATCCATTTTACTAGAAAGCATATAAGAACTTGTTATAAGCGGATTTATTGGAGTGTTTCATCAACGGTGGTGTGTCAGACTCCCCTTTTCTTTTTGACTCTGCGCCGGTAATTCCACTATTATTAGTGAACAATAATGGAAAAATGCCTTCATATTTGTTTCATATTCATAGAGATAGGGGACATAATACACATGGATATAGTAAGTCTTGCTTGGGCTGCTTTAATGGTAGTCTTTACATTTTCCCTTTCACTCGTAGTATGGGGAAGAAGTGGACTCTAGGGGTACTCCTAATTGGGTTGAGGAATCAAACCGTATCAATTGTTTTCTAGATCGTTTTGCAAAGCCTTTTTTTTAACTATTTTATTAGTCTTCATTTCGAAATTCTTGGATTCTAGTGGAGTAATGTATTCTATATTCTAGTGGGGTAATGTATTCTATGAATAATATAGATGAATAATACCCTTTCCATCAAAATCAAACAAACATTTCAATAATTCCCATGTTCGTATTTCGAAAGTAAAAGGGATACGGATGATAGGCAATTTATTAAAAAAAAATTCTTCCTAAATTTTCTATTTCGATGAACCAGCTCTTACCAGAGTTATATATGGACAATGAGGGATAAGGAACCCCCCCCTTTTTTTTTCTGTATTTGCTTGTTTTTATTTCCTTCCCTCTTTACTGTTCAAAGAGAAAAGAAAGTAGTTCCTTTATTTAATAAGATCTTGCCTTAGTGTAGTCACATATTGCGCACTTACCCCTTGTTGTATTATTTTAGGAATTTGATTTATGCTATACTTTATTGACTCATTTCATATCATGGATCAAAGAAAAGAGGTTAAATTCAAAATGGGTAGGGTATACCCCCTTTTCGAAACGAAATACGAAGAAAAGTTACCATAGAACTCTTTGGATCATCTGTCAACTGCTCAATCAATTACTTCGTTGGAATGTTAAAAAAAAAGATTACTTGATTTTGTTTTTTTTATTAACTTAATATATGCTATGCCGATTCCATTCCATTTTTCCTTCATTTCTGATTATTTTCAATATGAATCTCGATATCCATGAAATGAAGGAATTAGAAAATCGTAAGACTTGCCTTTCGATTATTTCAGATTGATTGAAATTAACACAAATAAAAAATAAAATAGATCAAGCGAAGAAATAAAATTGAGATACTATGTACATTCCATATATTTAATTGATATCGACATGCATGAAGATACATATTGTAGATTCATCTATATTAAGCTTGTATCTTTATACATTACAATAATAGATAGTATGGTAGAAAGATTCATATTTTTTTTCTACCATACTATCGAGTTTTATAGGATACTGCTGATTCTAGTCCATTCATTTTATTTAAGACGGGAAATTGGAATCCTTTTTTTTCTTAAATCCTTGATAAAAAGTCAAGTTTCATTCAAATTAATCACTTTGACTGACAGTTTTTACGTATATTATAAGTAAAAAAGCGGTAGGAACTAGAATGAACAGCGCAGTAGCAATAAATGCGAGAATATTTACTTCCATAATTTCATTGTTTTTTTTTACTTCGCAATAACTCGGGATTTAATCCCATAGAGATGATAAATTTGTCGCTTGTAAATTCAATGCGATGACTTACATTTCAATGACATCGAATCGGATCAATATCATGAATAACAATATCTAAGCTATCAAATCGATTCACCGTCGAGAATTGAATAGTATAACATAGGAAGATCTTTTATCCACACCGAATACAAAATTGGATTCCTGGTCCAATCAAAAGAATTCCTTTCCTTTATTTATATATATTCTTTTCCCCTCTTTCTTTTCGATAATCTACCGCCTTCCTTGTACAATCATCTGATGATGTATCATCTGACTGCTTTTCCACTTCCACCGTTTACAAATAGTTTACAAATAAACCCCAACAAAAAATAGAAAGGAAAAATAGAAATAAAAAAAAGATATCGTTGGGAATGAAATTCTGTCATTTGTATCTCCTTTCACAGAAAATGGAGGGATGAATTGATGTATTTTTTTTATTGTATCTGTCGGGACTGACGGGGCTCGAACCCGCAGCTTCCGCCTTGACAGGGCGGTGCTCTGACCAATTGAACTACAATCCCAGGGAAATAAAGAAAAGTGTACAGCATAGATATTCTTATAATTTCATTCAAGCCATTTTCTATTTAGATTTTAGATTCGAATCGCCGTGTTGTAACAAACAAAGGCGCGAGTGATATATTGATATCCATACGGGTATGCACTTTAGTGAGAGCGACGCGGATTACTAGTAACTAGTAATACTTTCATTATTGCCAAATCGATCGATAATCAATTTTAAAATGAAAAAAAGAGTCTTTTTTCTTTACTTTAACTTTACTCTTTCTTTTCATTAAACTTTATACTTAAAGATCCTGATATGAATCTAGATCCTTATCAAGGTCAGAATTTATGGGAACAAATAAATAGAACAAATAAAAAACAAATAGCGGTAGGGATGGATAGATCAGAAAATTGGACTTTTTTTTTGTATTCTTCCCTATTTTTGTTTGGCTTTTCTGGAAAACAAAATACAAAAAAATGGGTTATATCGTTTTATGTTATGGCGGATCAGCGAATTATTGGGCCGAGCTGGATTTGAACCAGCGTAGACATATTGCCAACGAATTTACAGTCCGTCCCCATTAACCGCTCGGGCATCGACCCAGGAAGAATCAATTCTAGGTTTATTGATAATCCATGATCAACTTCCTTTCGTAGTACCCTACCCCCAGGGGAAGTCGAATCCCCGCTGCCTCCTTGAAAGAGAGATGTCCTGAACCGCTAGACGATGGGGGCATATTTGCCTAACCGCCATCATACTATGCTCATAGTATGAACAGTTTTTTGAAATTGTCAATATAATGGAATGCTAGATCCGAAAGCTTTTTCCATCTTTTATTTTATGATTTTCCATTTTTGATTCGTGATTTATACTCATAAATCATTCATTTTAATCGCCACTCTATTCTATATAGAAATGAAT